GAGAATCAAAGTCTATTTACTAACGAATCGCGAAATGCGGAGGTTCTTAAATATAAGTTTAGTCATAAGTAATTCACGGGATCGTGCACCCCTTTACTAGTTAGAACGAAATAAAAAAAGTGCAGCTGGTTGGATCCAGCCTATTCTTGAAATAAACAACTCACACACACTCCCTTTCCAAAAAAGATCAATACACCAAGTACTACACTTAGATTTATTGGATTTGTTGCTAAAATATCGGTATTAAACCCGAAACTCCCGGCAGATGGCCAGCGACCCAAGGAAACGAAAGAATCGGTTACATTTTTCATAAAATATCTCCTTTATAGATAGATTAAAAAATCGAACAAAGTTCTTTTTGTATTACTTTATTCTATTTAATTTACTATTTATTCTAGTTACTCTTTCTCTATTTCTTATTCTTTTTTTCTTTTATTTACTGATTTCTAAACATAAAAAAAGATTCGATTTCTATTAGAGGATTCAAAGGAAAATAGGATTAAACAAAGGGATTCGCAAATAAAAGTGCTAATGCTACAACGAGCCCGTAAATTGTTAAAGCTTCCATAAAAGCCAGACTCAGTAATAAGGTGCCTCGTATTTGTCCCTCCGCTTCGGGCTGTCTCGCGATACCTTCTACAGCTTGGCCCGCGGCAGTACCCTGCCCAATCCCAGGTCCAATAGAAGCAAGCCCAACGGCCAACCCAGCAGCAATAACAGAAGCGGCAGAAATCAGTGGATTCATGATAAGTTCCTCGCACCCCAATAACGAAATCGTTAAAGATACGAGGAGACCTATTCTAACTCTACTTAACTTACTATTTACTCTTTCCTTCTTTTGAAGTAGTAGGAAATACAGAACACCAAAAAGGACATGGACACGCCTAGGCCCCACCAGAACAAAGGTGTCCCGGGCAAAGCCGAAGGCGCCGGCGTAGGGGCAACTATGGCGGTGGTTTGATACTGCGTTTATACAGCTACGGTCGTTTATTTGTTTTTTCGCCACCGGGGGGAAATACGCGGTTTACATTGCGTTGCTGGATCAAAAGCAAGATCAAGACCGTCACCGTCGACGAGTAGGAGTTGACCCTTATCCATCTTTCGATTCTTCTTACCTTTATACATAGGTAGATTCTTATACAGAGTTAGATTTCTATGAGTGTTATCTAGAGGATAAACAGATAGAGTTCGATTATAAGAAAGAGTGTTATCTAGAGGAGGGTTCGAAATCGTTAGATCCTCATTTTCTAATTCTAAAGTGTTATAAAGAGGATTATTAGAAGGAATCCGAGTTCGATTAGAAGGACGGTTAGGACGGTTCGCATTAGCATGAGTGTTATCTACATGAGTGTTATCTACATGAGTGTTATCTACATGAGTGTTATCTACATGAGTGTTATCTACATGAGTGTTATCTAATGCAGGATTCGAATGAGAACGAGAAAGATTCGAAGGGCGGTTCAATAGGGTCATGGTAAGGTACCTCCATTTTCATTATACAATTTGGTTACACTATAAGATTTTGGATTCTTTTGCGTCCAGACACTAGACTCTTTTGGTTTTTTGGTTTCGATTCGATCAAGACTGCCTAGGTATACTAATCCGTCTGCAAGAAAATAGTCTAACAAATTTGAGTCGAATTGTCAACCCCTATCGATACAATAGGATCTCTGTAATTTTGTAAAATTGACAAACGAACCCTTTTTTTAAAATTATAAAAGGTAAAAGGGAATAGAATACTAGATTGTTCTAAATCAAAAAAGATCTCTTCCCTTTTGTCAAATTCAACGTAACTATTTTAGAAAAATAGAATCGAATAGGCAATAGCTCTATATCACAATTGACTATAATTGTCAATGATTACCCTCCATGGACTCGCCTATATAAGCCGCAGCTAAAGTTGCAAAAATAAGAGATTGAATACTGCTTGTAAATAATCCAAGAAACATGACAGGTATAGGAACCACTAAAGGTACTAAAGAAAGAAGAACAACAACGACTAATTCATCAGCTAATATATTCCCGAAAAGTCGAAAACTAAGTGATAAAGGTTTTGTAAAATCTTCTAAGATGTTAATGGGTAAAAGGATTGGAGTCGGTTGAATGTATTTATTGAAATAAGCCAATCCTTTTTTAGTAAGACCTGCATAAAAATATGCCACTGACGTGAGTAAGGCTAAAGCAACGGTTGTATTTATATCATTTGTGGGTGCGGCTAACTCCCCCTGCGGTAACTGTATGATTTTCCAAGGGAAAAGAGCCCCCGACCAATTCGAAACAAAAATAAAAAGAAAGAGAGTTCCAATAAAGGGAACCCATGGGCCGTACTCTTCTCCAATCTGAGTTTTGCTCACGTCTCGAATGAATTCAAGGACATATTCGAAGAAATTCTGAACATCCGTCGGAATGGTTTGCGGATTTCGAACAGCTAGAATGGATGAACCTAATAAGATCGCAATTACAACCCAAGAAGTAATAAGTACTTGGCCGTGGACTTGGAAACCCCCTATTTGCCAATAAAAATGTTGACCTACTTCCACACCGGATACATCGTATAATAACTCCTTGAATGTGTTTATAGAACATGATAGAATATTCATATTGCCCTCTACCAAAAATAGAACTTGAAAAGGAATTATTTTGATTCAATCATCTCTTTTTCGACTTGCTTACTTGAATTGTTTGTATATTTTGGATGCCAATCAATCGCACAATAGTCATAGTCTCTGTTCTTTATCTTTCCTCTGTTCTTTATCTTTTATGTGCGATGGACGACTAGTAATCGTTCGTATAGAGCTAGAACGACCCTTACAAATTGCGAGTATTAATTTGTTAAGAATGAATCGGATTGAAAGGCTGGTGTCATCATTTGCTGGAATCGGGAGATCCACGAGATCGGGGTCACAATTTGTATCGATTAAACCAATTGTTGGAATTCTCAAAGTAATACATTCTCGAAGGGCCGTAAAATCGCCGTGCTGATCAAGGATGATTACAATATCGGGTAATTTCCTCATATATTTCACCCCGCCTAGAGATTTTTGCAAGTGAGACAATTGTCTCTTCAAAATAGCTGCATCTCTTTTCGGAAGGCGGTAGAGTATCCCTTGTTGCCTTATCAAGTCCCTGAACTTATGAAGTCTCTTTTTTGTAGTGGACCAATTTGTTAACATACCGCCGAGCCATTTTTTATTAACATAATGGCATCCAGCCGTTCTTGCAGCCTGTGCTACTGAATTAGCTGCTTCTTTTTTGGTACCAACAATTAAGAATTCTTTTTTCTTACTTGCTGCATCAAAAACTAAATCACAAGTTTCTGATAACAAGCGCGCGGTTTTCTTAAGATTTATAATATGAGTATCTTTAATCTTTGTAGAAATATAAGGCGCCATTCTAGGATTCCATTTCTTACTCTTATGACCAAGATGAACTCTTGCTGCCACCAAGTCTTCCAACCGGATGTTCCAATCTCTTTTTTTCATTTCTCCCCCCATTTCCTCTTTCTTTCTTTTTTTTTTCAAAGAAAAAAAGACGCGGTATCCTGACCTGAAATAAAGAATTGTTCCGATGGAACCTTTTCTTCTACCGAAGATCGGCCGTTGATGCACGATTCAAGCCATTCCTTTCTATTCGTTATTCTGTTTGTTTATTACTATTATCAAATCGCCGCCCATAGTGCAAAGGATGAATTTCTCTGTTCTTAGGAATCATGAAATCCTATAAATGATTCTTCTGATGTATCCTGGAAATTCTTTGAACTGCAAGAATCAACCCATATTTTATGATGGAATAAAATATCCCTCACTTTCCCGTCGAAGAAATTCTTCCTTTTGGTTTCCAGATAAAGAGCCTTATGTTGCCTTGAAGGGAGGTGCACTAATCCTTTGAATCCGGTCCCAATGGGGAGCAGCTCCCCTAGAACAACGTTCTCTTTCAGGCCTTTCAACCAATCGATACGACCTCGGAGAGCGGCTTTTGCTAAAACCCGAGCAGTTTGTTGAAAACTCGCTTCGGATATGAAACTTTGAGTATTCAGAGATGCTTTCGTTATTCCCAATAAGATGGCGCGGTAACAGACCCCCTCTTCCAAAGCACGCCCCGTCCGTTCCGCTCGTAACAATCCAATAAGTTCTCCGGGTAAAAAAACATTAGACATCCCATCTTCTGAAACCAAGACTTTTGATGTCATTTGGCGTACAATCATTTCTATATGCCTATTATGGATCTGGACTCCCTGGGATCGATAAACCTTTTGAATTTCATGAACCAAAGAAATAGATCTTTGCGCTATTGTTAGCTCAGCACCAATCACGAATCCCCAAGGAATTCCAAGACTTCTTATTATACACTCGTTCCAACTCTCAACTATCGGTTCTAGGTTCATGGATATTGAACCCATTGAACGCCCTTCGAGCGCCTTTTCTACTTTTGGAAGACCCTGTGTTATATCATCAGACCGTGATTTTTCATATATAAATGTAACTAGTGTACCTCCCCCGTAAAGGAGGTTTCCATAATGACCACAAACGGTTGCTCCTGGAATAGCCAAGTAGGGCTTACCTGATCTTATTATTACATAGCCAACTTGAACAATGAAAACTTGACCCGATTTTAGGCGTGGTCCGTTTTTGGCTATACATACAGTTTCAAAAAGAAACTGCCCAAGATTGATTGTAGATGTTTCTTCACAATAATTAGGATAATAATTATGATAACTATGCTGTAGAAAATACCAATTCAAATTGAATGGATTCAAAAAGAAGTTACTATATGGATCGGACTTATAGATTCTCCGGTTTTCATCCATTAAAAAATATTGAATTACTTGAAAGGTCTGTTTCAATTTTTCAAGTTGCAAATATTTAATTACCGAAATCCGATTCTTTGTGATTAAATGGTAAAATACATCAAAATTCGCAATTTGAGGGACTGTTCCTAAAGGGCCTGACAAATTCCTAATTGGAATTAGAGGGTCTGTATCTCTTTTAATGGATTCTTTTTTCGGATTGTGATCTTTTACATCGTTGAAGGGGCCTAGTCGAAAACAATTAGATGATGACAAAATGAGGAAAGATTGGCATTCCTTATTTCTATTCAACAATGTACGAATAGTTCCGTGGTTTTGGCTAAGTGATTGTCGAATCCTTGCCTTGGGATAACTGGAAGAAAAGGGATTTCTATTGGTGTGATCTAGCTCATTATCAGAGGTAAATCCTGAAGCTGACCGATCATTCCTTTTTCTCATATACGCAATCTGGGATTTCCCTAAGTGAATTCTTAGGAAATCTCGAACCAGGCCCTTTGTACTTACTTCCACAAAGCAAGCGTGAGCCTCCTCGATAGACGAAGCTTCTTTGTCTTGGTCCCAATTCAAGAGTAAACAAGTCCGAACTAATGGAATCCTTCGATTTGTGCCAGAAATGCCTCGAATCAACCTGTCATCCCCATAACGAATATAATTGCCAACTCGAAATTGTATATTATCCATTTCCTGCAATAGATCCGGAGGAAACAGTCTTGCGAAATTTAGACCGTCCTTTAGACCGTCCGCTGTTTTATATGTGACTAAGGGTCGAAACCAAAAAAAAGACTTTGTCTTGGTAGGTATAAGTCTAATTTGTTGGACATAGATCCAATTTTTCGTTTTTTTGAATTCGTTAGAATTTTTTTTTCTTCTTTTTCGTGGTATCAAGATGGCAATGTCTTTGTCTTTGGCTATAGATATTTTAGATCTCTTCCTTTTAGATCTCTTCCTTTTAGAGATCTTCCCCTTAAAAGAGATATCTCCAGAAAATATTTTTACTTTAATCCAACCGTCTTTTCCTTTTTTTATCTCCACTCGTACCAATCCGCCTACTCGGCTTCTTTTTTTAAAAGTAATTTTTGTATTTATTCCAATGATACTATTGTTCCGTACCATTAAGGAAGATTCTTTGGGTAAAATATACACTTCTTCGGGAATGAAAAAAATCGGATCCACCTTCACCTTCCCTGGGCCTTTTGGCTGCAATTTTGCCCATCTTCCATATCTTCCATAGTAGTCGAAAACCTTTCTTATACATTTCGATTTATCGACATGTTTCAAGTAAAACTCGATCGTGTCTTTGTCTTCCAACTTGTCGTTTGGCTCCAAGTCTTCGACTTCTCGCTCGTGGATGAAATACTCTTTTTTGACGATTGAATCCACCTCACCATATTTCGTAATTCCCGAAATCCTTATTTTGTATCGAGGATCATCGAAATAAGCAAGAATGCTATTTCTACGCAAAATACAATTGATGGGTCTTTTAGTCGAGATGTCAGAAAAGAGTATTCGTTCGTTTTTTCGTCGATGTTCTTGAATGGATTGGAATGGCAGGAGAAATCTATTTCTTCGCTTCTTCACGAATAACTCCAAATTCTCGTGGAGAATAGCAGGATATAGGAGATTGCAACGGGCAGTCGATAGACTTCGAGTCAGTTCTGAATAATTAGGAATCGGGATCCTACCCCCCCTTGTCCCATTTTTGTCATAAAGACCCAAAGGAAAGAATTTGTGTCTCAAATTTTCATTATTCACGGAAAGGCTAGGCGTATATCTACCTTGGACAGAAAGAGAATGGCTGCTCATTTGATCTTGATCCTTGTACATCGAAAAAAGAACTGGACCGGATCCACATCCACATAAATCCCCTAATAATATCCATAAATGACTTGTTTTTCGTAAGATAAAAACATTACTATAAGGAGATTCGGGTGCATGGTACACGTCGGTACTCCAGTGCATTTCTCCCGCTGAGTCAGAATAAATATGTTTTCGAACTATATCTTTAAAATGAAAAGTGGATGTTCCCGCGCGAATCTCGGCAATTACTTGTTCTGATTCTACATATTGATCGTTTTGAACTAAAAGCAAACTTTTTGGTGGAATAGGCACGCTATGTATAATATCTTCACTCTCAATAGTTAAATACAAATATATATAACATAGAAAAGCGGGCTGCCCATGGCGTGTCCGTGTGGGATGAACCAAGTCCTCATTGAATTTTATTTTTCCGTTGACAGGGGCTCGTACTTGTTTTGTAGTACCTCCTGTGAATACTCCACCGGTATGAAAGGTTCTTAATGTTAGTTGAGTCCCCGGTTCTCCAATGGATTGACCCGCAATAATACCTACAGCTTCCCCTAATTCGACCAAGTCGCTGTGAGTAGTACTTCGACCATAACATAATCGACAGATCCAAGACGTACTCCTACAAGTAAGGGGAGTTCTAACAGATATTGGCTTTGTTTGGAAGGTTATGAGTCGATTGACAAGGCCAACCCCAAGATCTTGATTTCGAACCGCAATGCATCGCGGACCCATATAAATATCGTTTGCTAATACACGACCGATTAATGTTTGAGTAAACGTTCTTTTTACCCCATTTCGAGGCCTTAGAGAAAGCCCTCGGGTGGTACCACAATCTGTTCTACGTACAACAATATGTTGAACTACTTCAACAAGTCTGCGCGTAAGATACCCAGCATCTGATGTTCGTACAGCAGTATCCACAACCCCTTTGCGGGCTCCATAGCTAGAAATAATATATTCTGTTATGGAGAGCCCTTCACGGAAATTGCTTTGAATGGGTAAATCAATCATTTGTCCTAGTTGATCCGACATCAGCCCTCTCATACCTATTAATTGGTTTACTTGAGCTGCATTTCCTCTAGCTCCCGAAAAAGACATTATATGGACTGGATTAAGGGGGTCCGTCATTCTAAAATTGGGAGTCATTTCTTGTCGCAAATATGCACTTGTAGCATACCAGATCTCGATGGATTGGCGTAATTTTTCTACTGCGTGTACATTCCCATAATGATAGTATTTTTCCAAAAGAAAACTTTGTTGTTCAGCATCCTGGACTAGCCATCTCTTAGACGGTATCGTTAAAAGATCATCAATTCCTAATGAAATGGATGAAGCGGTGGCTTGTTGGAAACCCAGAGTCTTTACTTGATCTAGGATGTGGGATGTATATGCCATTCCGAAGTGATCTATTAATCGACTAATAAGTCGTTTAATAGCAGCCCCGTCTATTACTTTATTGTGAAAGGCCCGATTGGCCCTTTCTGTCATAAGCATCTCCCTATTCCGTTGAGTAGCATTCCAAAAGGTTTTATTTTACATGGTTTAAAACCGCTAGCTTCTCGACCTTTATTTACGGGTAAAGTTATGAGTTGAATCGGAAAGGCCCTTGAGGTCCTAAACTGACTTAGGTTAGGTACCCTAGCAGACACAGGACTTATAAAACCCTTGAATAGCACCTTCGATTTCTCGATAAAGAAAAAGATGACCAACAGTAGTTCGAATGTATATACAATCCCTTTCTTTTTTTAAACTTCTTACTATTTGACAGTGTCGATAAATCTCATGATGGGTACCCAAAGATTCATAATGAACTTCGACAGGAAGTCCTCTTGAAAGAATAAGGCGTTGATCTAGTCGCCACCGAAGCCAAAAAGGGCTATCTAAATGGATTCTTTTCGTTCGATAAGCTCCAATTGCATCATCGGAATTACAAAAAAGGAGTTCTTTTCCTTTGGTATACCCATAGTGCTTATCGTCAATTCTTTCGTTTTGACAGTTTCTCCGATTCCACCAATTAGAATTATACCTACTTGCACAAATACCTCGACGATTCCCCCTGGTTAACATATAGAGCCCAATTAGCATATCTTGGGTTGGTACGCAAACGGGATCTCCAATAGCCGGAGCCAAGAGATTCATAGTAGAAAACATAAGTACACGAGCCTCCGCTTGAGCCTCCAAGGATAAAGGTACATGAACAGCCATTTGATCCCCATCAAAGTCTGCATTGAATCCTTTACAAACGAGTGGATGTAAATAAATAGCGCGCTCTTTCACTAAAATGGCTTGGAAGGCCTGTATACCTAATCTATGCAAAGTAGGTGCCCTATTCAGCAATACAGGATGCCCCTGCATAACTTGCTCAAGTATGTACCATACAATTGGTTCTTTTTCCCGAATTTGCGTCTTAGCCTTTTTTACGTCTTCAGCAAGGCGCTGTCTAATTAGACAGCGAATTACAAATGTCTGGAAAAGCTCTATTGCTATTTCACGAGGCAATCCACATTGATGTAATGAAAGTGAGGGGCCTACAACAATGACAGAACGCCCCGAATAATCAACCCGCCTGCCAAGCAGAGTCTCACGAAATCTCCCCTCTTTGCCTGCAATTACATCTGAAAACGACTTGTAAACCTGATAATGAGAATCCCTTAGTGGCTTTCCGTGGAGTCCATTATCAAGAAGTGCATCCACAGCGTCTTGTACTCTCCTCTCCTGACCCGTTACTAAGGTCCCTGTTCTACTGTATTTTAATAATCTACGAAGAAGCGCGTTCCGCATAAGAACCTTTTGATAGAGTGTATTAATATCCGAATTGATTATGTGAAACTCAGATAGATGAAATACCGGTCTCAACTCGGGGGGAAGAACCGGTAATAGACATAAAACCATCCATTCAGGTTTTACAGTTGTTTGAAGCAAATGCTTAGCTAATTCCATGCGTCTAACCAAAAAGCGCTTTCTTCTTTCAATTTTCTGCTCTTCTTTCCGATCTTCCCAGTCATTACCCGTACCCGTGGGCTCTATCTCCTCTTCCCAGTCATTACCCGTACCCGTGGGCCCTATCCCCTTTAATTCCATTAATTTTCTTACTTTTCTATTTTCTTCTAACGAATGGAATCTTTTCCATTCTTCTAACGAAGAATCTATAATAACTCGCAAATCTAGATCGACCAATAGGTCTCGGATAGCGCCTGCTCCAGTAGAAATTTCACGACCTCGACATTTTTGGAAGTTTTTGGTCCTCAAAAATCGGGCGAGGGTATAGCTCCAGGATTGGGCTTTAAAGTAGAAGTACCCTCGTAATCGTAAGAAATTGGGTTTTTTAGCTATATGCCTAGCAAGAACAAAATTGGGATAGGATCCTATAGCCCCCCCCCTAAAAACCGGACGTGAAAGTTTCCTCTCATCCGGCTCAAGTAGTTACACCAAATAACGATATAGGAGTTCTTGCTTTCAAATTCTAGAAAACCCCAAACTACTCCTTACTCAAGTTCTCACAAGCAACATTTCATTGATTCATTGTTCTTTTATTTTGATTTTAAGAATTATTTCATTTTAAAATAGTGACATAAATGAAATGTGAAATTGTTGAGTAGTCTACTTCCCTTCGAATGATGAATCCCTCTAAAACTAAAGGAATACCTTGGAATTCAAAAGGACTTTACTTGTCTAGATATCGTTCCCTTTGATCTTTTAGGTCCTGATTTCACCTCGACGGTTATCGCAAAATGCCTTGCCTTTAAATCAAAGCCTATATGCGATGGATAGACTTCAGTAACCATAAAATATTTGCTTACTTGAACAAATTTGTATTTCTTTGTAAAAGATAGATAAGGTTTTGCACAAAAGAAAGAAGTCTTTTTAACGAGGTATAATACAACTCGAAATTTCAAATCTTTTATTTCGGGTATCGACCATAGACCAATCAATCCTTTTTGTTTTTGGGGGGTTTTTGAATACACCCATAGTTCTGAGCTTCATGTTCCTCCTCACAAGAGACATGTCAGATCCGGGCATCCTAATTCGTAGGGTGACAGTTTTTTATTCCAAATCTGTAACATCTGAATTTCGATCAAATCACACATCGCAGTATACTAGCTTTTCTAATTCTGCTAGAGGTTTATCTAAAAGATTGGCGATATAACTAGGAAGATAGTTCAAATACCACACATGGGCTATGGGGCATGCCAGTTTGATGTAGCCCATTTGATATCTTCGTATCCGAGAATCAACAAACTCGACTCCGCATTCTTTGCAAAATGTTCTATTTTTTTTTTCATCTCCGATTTTACGAGACTCTCCACAAGCACAAACTCCGCTTTTTATAGGTCCAAAAATTCTTTCACAAAACAATCCACCCTTTTTTGGCTTATTTGTTTTAGAATCCTTATCATAATAAAAAGTTACATGGGTTTTCACCTCTCCGACTATCTCTCCAGTGGGCAGGGTTTTATTGGCCCAAGCCCTTATTTGTTGAGGAGAAACTAACCCAATTCGAAGTTGTTGGTGTTTATACTGATCGATCATAGAAATGAAATTCCGATTCAGTCCGATTAAGCTTCCGTCCTATTCATCTGGAAGTTCTTCTTAGATAGAAGGAAATGATTCAGTTCTAGAGCCAAAGCCCGTAGTTCTCGAACAAGCAACCGAAAGGATTCTGGAGTATCCTGAGGTTCAGGTTTCGGTAGGGCTCTTCCAAGCATTAGAGCACCAGTTAGTTGTTTGCGAGTTCTAAGATGATCAGACTTATAAGTAAGCATCTCTTGTAAAATATGAGCAACCCCAAATCCCTCTAGAGCCCAAACCTCCATTTCCCCTACTCGCTGGCCCCCCCCCCGGGCCCTTCCCCTAACGGGTTGTTGTGTAACAAGTGAATAAGGACCGGTGGAACGCCCATGTATTTTATCATCAACTTGATGAATCAATTTCAAGATATAAGACTGTCCCACTATAACAGGTTGTTCAAAGGGATCTCCCGTTCTTCCATCAAAAAGGATGCTTTTGCCCGGATACTCGGGTTCAAATACCCACGGATTCCCCGTTTGCTTACTGGCTTCATATAATTCAGAAAAGACTAGTTTTCTCGAAGCCTCTTCTTCAAATCTCTCATCAAAAGGTGCTACTCGATAATGTCTATCTAGAAGACTCCCCGCCAACCCGAGCGAGCATTCAAAGATCTGTCCTACATTCATTCGCGAAGGTACTCCTAATGGGTTGAAGACCATATCAAGAGGCCTTCCGTCTTGCAAATAAGGCATATCCTGTATAGGCAAAATTTTGGAAACGACCCCTTTATTTCCATGTCTTCCGGCGACTTTATCGCCTACTTTGATTTTACGTTTCTGTGAAATATATACACGAATCATTCCTGGATTAGACCTGGACACCCTCCCTTTCTCTTTCTCTTTCTCTTTCTGGATCCATCTCACATCAATAACTCGGCCCCTCCCACCTATAGGGAGTTTTAGACAAGTTTCCTTTGTAGTGGCTATCGGAGCGTCAAGCAGGACTTCTAATAACCTTGTTTCCGGATCTAATTTGTCTTTGTCCGTCACAGGTGTTAATTTACCTACTAAAATATCGCCCGCTTCTACCCAAGATCCCAAGCTTACAACTCCGTTTTCGTTTAAATTTCGTAGGAAATGGGGGTCTATATGCGGTATTTTTTTAGTGATCCTTTCGGGGCCTTTCCTTGTCATAAGAATCTCAATTTCACATTTCCGTATGTGAAAAGAAGTATAAATATCTTCATAGACCAGACGCTCACTAATGAGTACCGCATCTTCAAAATTGTAACCTTCCCATGGCATATAAGCTACTAATACGTTTTTCCCCAAAGCGAGTTCTCCCCCAACCGTAGCGGCACCGTCCGCTAAAATTTGTCCCTTTTTAGTGCATGCACCCCGCGAAACCAGGGGGGTTTGATGTATCCAAGTATTTCTGTTGGAACGTTCAGACAAAACTAATGGACTACTTAGAGTCTCCCCATTGACCGATAAAAGGATCTTGTCAGTATGGGTAGAAATGATCTTTCCCGCGTGTTCAGTTATAAGGGGAATCCCGGAGTCTAGAGCCACTTGGCCTTCCAACCCAGTTCCAACAATGCACTTCTCGGACCGAGAAAGCGGAACTGCTTGTCGTTGCATATTTGAACTCATTAAAGCCCGATTCGCGTCATTATGCTCGAGAAAAGGAATGAGAGAAGCTCCAATAGAAAAGTATTGAAAAGGAAAAACACTTCGAAAATGAACCTGTTCCCATGCAATAGTCAGGAATTCTTGACGGTATCGAGCCGGAAGAATCTGTTCTTCCTGAATACCTTGATTCAGTGCCAAAGAATTCCCTGTACCGATCATATAGTATTCCTCTTTCCTTGATGATAAATAAAGCATCCGGACCCTTTTTGATTTCTCGGAGATTTCGTAAAAAGGACTTTCTAGAGACCCACAATGACCGATTCTCGCATGAATTGCTAAAGATCCCGTAAGGCCAACTTGGATTCCTTCAGACGTGTCAATTGGGCAAATGCGTCCATAGTGACTAGGATGAATATCTCTTTTTTGAAAACTTGCAGTTCTTACTGTCAACCCCCCTGGACCCAAATAACTCCATTTTCTCCCATGAACTATGTGTGTCAATGGATTCGTTCCATCCAAAACGTGAGATAATGGATGTAATCCAAAAAAAGATTCATAAGTGGTTGTTAATGGAGTTGAAGTTACCAAATTATGAAGATTAAGGGTCGGTATTTCGTTGTTGTCAAAAGCTGTGTGTATTGTCTCGATAACCGCGGTTGCTAAACGAATTAGAGCCAATCCGAATTGATCTTGTAAGAGATCCCCTACAGAACGAATCCGTTTATTTTTCAAATGATTCATATCGTCAAGTGTACCCATTCCCAATTTCATTCCAATCAAATGATCCGTGGCTGCCAATATATCTCGGGGTAACAAAAACGTGTTGTTCTGGGATATATCAAGATTCAATCTTCGGTTAATATTTTGTCGACCAACCCTTCCTAATTCACACTTTTGTTTAAAGAATTTTTGGTGTATGGCCTTATATAAGGAATCAGAAAATGATACCTTTTCACCTACATGAATAAATTTTTCATAAAATTCCACAATCGCATCTTCTTTGGACCCAAAATTTTTGTTCGCCTTTTTGTTCGCCTTAGCATTCAGAAAAGACAGAAAAATTTCAGGGTAGCAAACATTCTCTAGAATTTCTTTTAGATTCGAACCCATAGCCGATGATAGAACTAGAATAGATATTTTCTGTTGCCTACTCACGCGAGCCCATATACATGCTTTTCTATCAATCGCTAATTGTAATCTTCCTCCCCAATCTGATATTATCGTGGCGATATAGACCGAACATCCCATAGAGTCCAATTCTGATTGGAAATAGATACCCGGACTTTGCACTATTTGATTGATCACCACTCTGTATATTCCATTTACTATAAAAGTTCCCAGGGAATTCATTAAAGGAAGGTTTCCAATACAAACGGTCTGTTCTCGCATAGGCATTTTGTTTTTCCAACGGAATCCCGCGGATACATATAATTCAGAAGAATAGGTGAGTGATTCATATATAGCATCTCGTTCGTTTATCAACGGTTCTAACAAGTGAACCGTTTCCGAAAATAATCGAAAGTCTAGGTCTTCGGTTTCCACAAAGTCTAGAACATTTTTCTTCTTTGGATACTTCGAAAGCGGAAAAAGTGGAAACTTAGAAAGTTCTTCTCTTAAGCCCTGATCAAGGAACCTACAAAATCCTTCGAATTGTATCCGATTAAGCCCAGGGATTGTAGCCATTCCTTCATTTCTATCGCCAAGCATTTTGAATTCCCCATTTATCGAATAAATCCCAGTATTCGCTCAGTCTTCATCCAATCATATGGAGCGATCTAGCAATGATGGAATTTAGATTCTGTTTACTAGACTAAATCACATGAAATTTGACCCAACCCCCGTACATCACATCTATAAGATACGAAATACGTATGGACGGAGAAATGAAGAGAATTGGATACGCAAATTGGAATTGAAACAGATACGAATGGAAAGGAATTGATAAAAGACACTTGGACGGAGTTTTGTATAGAATAGAAAAAAACAAAAAAATGATGTCATTTCTACCATTATTCTGATATTCCATAGCCAATCCCATTGGATACCAGACAAATAATAAAGAAATTCGCGATTGAATCTGTTCGGGGCCATAATAAAGACATAAGAATCAGAAGAATCAGAAACAAGATAGAGTTGAGTTTTTTAGTACCTATTCGCGGATTCCGTTGTTCAAATAAAGGATTCGCAGAGAAGAGAGATCTTTTTACCTATTTTTGAGTAGAATACGATTGAAGCATGTCGTGCTCTATCCAAATTTCTATTTTCTATTCTTTGAAAAAATCAAAGCACGATACTTTCGCGAGAATTCCCTAAAGGTATCCTCTACAAACAAAGAGAATACTTGTTTAAAGTTTCAAAATTTGTGTAACATCTTTTGTTTTGGGGTTTACAAATACCCAACATTGCTGTTATAATTTCGATTATAGAAACACAAAAAGAAAGATTTTTTTTAGTTATGTATCCATTTTGATTGTCTTATATCAGTAGTATCCGCAGGGAAAGACGGTTTGAAATTCAATTCTAAGAATCATACTGGAGTTTACGGCCAATAGTTAAGGGTTCCTTTTGTTTGGTTTTTGCGACCGAAAATCCAAAATCTAACTTTCAATAGAAAAGAAAAGAAAGAGAGGGGGGGTAGAGTGTGTTTTAAGATACTATACAAAGGAAGGATGGATTCCGTCCCAAAAGAAAAGAGAGGTAGGGGTTTCCTTTCTTTTAGGGAAGGTACTCAGATTCAATATCCAAGTCTAATAATAAAAAAAAAGAAGTTTAGGAAGCCCTCTCCCTAAACGGAAACAAAAGGCGAATATTTTCATCTATTTGGTATCCTTTTGGCGACATGGCCGAGCGGTAAGGCGGGGGACTGCAAATCCTTATTCCCCAGTTCAAATCTGGGTGTCGCCTGATCAACAAAAGAGGTGAATCCCTTTTTGACTCTTCGCCACTAATTTCACTATTATTAGTGAACAATAATGAGAAAATTCCTTCAAAGAGATAGAGGACAGAATTCACATGGATATCGTAAGTCTCGCGTGGGCTGCTTTAATGGTAGTCTTTACATTTTCCCTTTCACTGGTAGTATGGGGAAGAAGTGGACTTTAGGTATAATATTTACATTTTCCCTTTCACTGGTAGTATGGGAAAGAAGTGGAATTGAGATATACTATTGAAAAAAAAACAGAGAATTCTTTCGAAATTCTAATCGTGAAGTAATGTAAATGTATTCTAGGAATAATCTAGATGAAGAAAAATAAGATATATGAATAATACCCTTTCAATCAAAAAACGATTTCACCCCATGCTTGTATTTCGACAAGAAAATAAGCGGGGTACAGACGAATGGACAATGAGAGCGAGCAGTTCCTCCTTTTCACTTTGAAATAGAATCGGGGTGGTATGCACATTACATATTTATATATGTAATGAGGGTACCTATGGTGAGTTTCTCTATATTAAGCCGGTTATATCCTTATAGAGTAGAGTAAACCCTTTTACATTACAATGAAAATCTCTAGATGGTAGAAAGAAATAGATGAATCTTTCTTTCTACCATAATAATTGTATATTGTAATGTTGATTCTAGTTCGCTCCTTTCATTTAAGACACGAAATTGGAATCTTTTTTCTTTCCATTTCTATAAGATAGAAGAAGCCGAGTTTTATTCAAATGAATCGCTTTGACCAACCGTTTTGACGTAAATTATAAGTAAAAAGGCGGTAGGAACTAGAATGAACAATGCAGTAGCAATAAATGCGAGAATATTGACTTCCATAATCTCATCCTTTCTTTTTTTACTTCAAAATAACTCGGGATTTAATCCCATAGAGATGAAAAACCTTTCACCTGTAAATTCACTGGGATGAATTACATTACATCTCGATAATATATAATCGGATCAATATCATGAATAACAATATCTGACCTATGAAATCCACTCATCGTCAAGAATTGAATAGTATAACATAGGAAGATCTTTTATCCATACTGCATCTAAAATTCGATTTCTGATCCAATCAAGAATTCCTTTTTTGACTTTTTTGACTTTAGCATTCTTTTTTCCTTTCTTCTCTATAACCCAAACACGCCGCCTTCCTTGCACAAAAATTCTAATTATCGGAAATTATTCGATAAAATATAAAAAAAGAGCATCTGGCCGTCTTTCCGCTGGAGTTAAGTTCTAAATTCCTTATTCCTTTTTTAAGGATTTCCTTTATCTTGGAAAAAAGAAAGAAGTGCTATAAAGGCGAGGCCCGGTAAAAAAAAGATCGAATATTCTAGCAAATTCATTCTTTTAGAGTTCTTTCTTCGACAATACCCTTACTCATTTCTTCTATCTCGAAGTTCTAAGAGAGGGGGGCGGGTTCCTTGTTTGCTCTTTCTCTTTTTTTATTAAGATCTTCCTCTTTCGTTACCTAAATTAGTAACGAAATGCATATACCAAAAATTCAGTGTGAAATTGGAATGGGATAGGTTGTTTCACATTCAAGTTAGTATTAGTATAGACCAAAGAGCAGCTGGAAAAGAGGATACTTTTCATCTTAAAAAGAGAAAAAGAGTAGCATTGACTATGTTCAATTTCTTTTTTTTATTGTACAAGAACGGAATTGCATTGTTGTATGTGTTCCCGGTAAACATATGGTACTCTATTCTATTGTGCGGGTTGGGAGCAGTTGAAAAAACCGGAACGAGTCGTTTTTAGTATTTAATCGGAATTCGAAATAGGACGCTACGAATAATTGTAGGAATCTGCATATGTCTATTTTCTCTTGATGGGTACTGGGCGAAGTACCGGAAATTTCCGTATTTATTTGATACGAAATGAAATGAGAAAAGCAATTTGCGAAGCGAAACATAAAAAAGAATGATCCCTCCGGTAATGAAATTTTTCATTCTTGACCCCCTAGCAGAAAATAGAAAGAAAAATTCAGATATTTTTTATTGAATTTGAATCCGTCGGGACTGACGGGTCTCGAACCCGCAACTTCCGCCTTGACAGGGCGGTGCTCTGACCAAATTGAACTACAATCCCAAGACATTAAGTGAGAGTGGCAGTGAGAGTGGCATGGATGCCTAGTACTCCTTTCGTTTCGTTATTGACAAATCGACTGACTTTCACTGGAAAAAGACTTTTTTTATAGTGACTTTGTTTCACCCTTTCACTCTCATTTCTTTTCTTTGCGGGAACAAAAAAATCAAAATAAAGAAAATAAGGAAACTGAAGAAGAAACCCGCATTTCAGGAAAACAAATGGGTTGTGCCATTTCATGATGGATCAACGAATTGTTGGGTCGAGCTGGATTTGAACCAGCGTAGACATATTGCCAACGAATTTACAGTCCGTCCCCATTAACCGCTCGGGCATCGACCCAGGAAGAAAAAATTATAGGCTTGTGGATAATCCACACTCAACTTCCTTTCCTAGTACCCCACCCCCAGGGGAAGTCGAATCCCCGCTGCCTCCTTGAAAGAGAGATGTCCTGAACCACTAGACGATGGGGGCATACTGACCCGGCTGCCATCATAACTATGCTCATAGTATGAACAGTTTTTTAAAATTGTCAAGATAAACATAACCTAAGTGGATGTTTTTTATTCCATTGACCAATGACCAATCCTATTTTTTGATCGATAGTCCTATTTTTGTTTTGAAAACTTTGGTTCATCACTTTTTTGAAAGAAAGTGATAAAACATCCACTTAGGTTATGTTCAACCTTGACAGGATACCTTTTATTTTCTAAAATAAAAATTCCAACGATAAAAGTTCTTGTACCAGATTTGTCTAGTGGTAAAAGTGGGATTAATTATATTAATCCCCTTACCTAGTTCTAGTTAAGGGGTCCGACCAAGGCCCAACCAATCGTTGGTTGATTCAATATGAAAATCTAATATCATGTTATTTTGTCTTATAGAAATTGAAATCTCTACGAAGAGATTCATAGATAGATTCGAAACTGAACTGAAATTGGAGGTACTAGATGAAAAAGATACGTATAAGTACGGGTGGTCCTTCCTCATGTTTTCTTTACATAACACTTTTAATAAAAAGAAAAAGGGTGGGGAAGTTTGTGCGGATATTGATCAAAAAGGCAATCAGACAAATATTGGCGCTGATTGCCCGATTGGTCTATACCTTCGTAGGTACATTTCTGGTGGTGTGCTTCTTCGTATCCCTGGGGGAAGGTATCTATTTACTCTACGGGATTATCAATTCAGCCTATGTGCTGTTTTTATTCTTCCAGTATGAGAAATGGCGCTCTGTCATACTAGCTGGTGTGACAGAAATTCGGAAGGAGTTCTTTCAAACCCGCAGGTTTCTTTCTTCTTTAAATAGAAAGTGGGGTTTTTTATTATTCCCCAAAACCCTCCTTGGGCATACGTGCGAACGATCAATCCCCATTTTCTCTATCGGGGTGGTTGAACTATTCTGGTTCAACCTCGTCTTCGATCTGCGGGATCTGATCTGCAGAGGGAAGTCTCTTACATCCCTCTCTTTGCCGCCTGAAGGCATCGCTCCAATAATGCGAGCCTTTAGGTTGCAACGAGCAACCTTATTTTTTCGAATAGTAGAAATAGTCCTAATCTACTATTTGCTACGTAGTATTCACAAGGACTTTCGGGAACAAAAAGAGAAAGACTTTATAGTAAAATACAGTATAGTCTATCTTTTGGTAATGGCCTGGAAGTGCAACCAGGCGACGCTGATTTTTATCGTAAAAAAATTACTATAGCGAGCTTCCATTTCAATTCTTTTCTTTCTATTGAGCGGATAGTGGGAATCGAACCCACGTCTTCTCCTTGGCAAAGAGAAATTGTACCACTCGACTATATCCGCACCCGCGGACGCAAAATGCATAATATGGTTATTATTATGCTATTTTGCACTGTACAATTCCTTTGTTTGTGGGATCGTTTTCTCGCAAGAGAAAATGAAAAGAATTATAGAATGGATTGCTCCCTATGCCTAGATCACGGATAAATGGAAATTTTATTGATAAGACCTTCTCAATTGTAGCCAACATCTTATTACGAATAATTCCTACAACTTCAGGAGAAAGGGAGGCTTTTACCTATTACAGAGATGGTGTGATTTGATTCTTTTTTTTTTACCGCTCTCCGTACTTAACTTAGGAGAAAGACATTTCTGGATAGAAAGAAAAAAAGATTTATAGAAAGAAATCTACGCTTGTTGAAGGTGAAGTTTTTCAACACCAAAAAAACAATTCCTTCTGTCGTGTATCCCCGATTA